TTTAAAATTGGTTTATTCTGCAGCAGCAAATGCTAATCATAATATGGGTTTGAACGGAGCTGATTCATTCATTAGTAAAGCCGAAGTCAATGGGGGCCCCTTTGTGAAAAAGTTAAGACCCAGGGCTAGAGGACGTAGTTATCCGATAAAAAGACCCACTTGTCATATAACAATTGTATTAAAAGAGAAATCGAAATTTTAGAGATTCATCTAAAATTTCGATTTCTCTTTAGAAAAAAAATGGATGAAAAGATAATAGAATAAAAAAATATGGGACAAAAAATAAATCCACTTGGTTTCAGACTTGGTACAACCCAAAATCATCATTCCTTTTGGTTCGCACAACCAAAATTTTTTTTTGTAGGTCTACAAGAAGATGAGAAAATACGGAATTGTATCAAGAACTATGTACAAAAAAATAAGAGAATATCCCCAGGTTTCGAAGGAATTGGAATTGCACGAATAGAAATTCAAAAAAGAATCGATTTGATCCAGGTCATAATCTATATTGGGTTTCCCAATTTATTAATGGAGGGCCGAACGCGAGGGATCGAAGAATTACAGATGAATGTACAAAAAGAGTTGCATTCTGTGAACCGAAGACTCAATATTGCTATCACAAGAATTGAAAAACCTTATGGACACCCTAATATTCTTGCAGAATATATGGCTTCACAATTAAGAAATAGAGTTTCGTTTCGAAAGGCAATGAAAAGAGCTATTGAATTAACTGAACAAACAGATACAAAGGGAATTCAAATACAAATTGCAGGGCGTATCGACGGAAAAGAAATTGCACGTGTCGAATGGATCAGAGAAGGTAGAGTTCCTCTACAAACAATTCGTGCTAAAATTGATCATTGTTCCTATACAATTCGAACTATCCATGGAGTATTAGGCCTAAAAATTTGGATATTTGTGAACGAGGAATAATAGACCTTTTTTTATCTTGCCATTCTGTCCAGTGATAGAACAAAAAATTAGAAACTATTTCTGTTTTTTTACTTTTTCCGTTAAATCAAACAAAAATAAACAATTCTAATTATAATTATATAAGGTTGAATAAAAAATAGATTAATCTTACTTTTGATATAATTTATAATTGCTATGCTTAGTGTGTGACTCGTTAGTTTTTTCTTTAGAGTTTAAAGCTGGGCTTCAAAAAAAAGACTGACCCCCACTATAAACTTAATAACTATATAAAATAAAACAATAAAATAAACGAAAAACTAATAACCAACTTATTGCTTCGTATTGTCGAGATCCCAAGAAACAGTCACTATATGACTGAATGACTGAATCAATCATATAGTTGTAACAACTGAAATTTTCATAAAAAAAATCTGATTATGGATTTTGAAGAAAAAAATAAAGGGATGCGGATAAATGGAAAGGTGATAGAAAGAGAGAACAAAAATATCAATGATAGATGATTCCAATATGTATGGTCTATGAATCACCTCATAAAAGGCAGTGTGATAAAGCATTAATATTGATATATTAATATATATAATAATACAAATAATAAAGTATAATATAAATAATAAAGAGCCCTGGGTTAATAGAAACTGAGGAGATTGGCTCGGGAACAAATTTTGTTGGGAGCTCCGTTGCAGAGTTCAGGCCTAACCATTAATGGAGAAGCTATAGGAACGACGAAACCTGTGACTATATAAGATTCTACTATTAAAATATAAATAAAATATAAAAGAAAAATGAATCCTAATAATTCATCGGGCGGGATGGCGGAACGAACCAAGAACAAATTGATTTACTCTGAGAGGTCATGGATTGATCCTACGAATGAAGCAGGAAAGAGTCAATATCCGCCCGCGAAACCCTTATTTATTTATTGTATTACAATACAATATTGGCTTGACTCGATAAGAGTAAAAAAAAAATAGGGATTCGTTATAAAAAATAAGCATTATCTATAAATATACACATCTAGCCATATATGGAGCTTCCTATGTAATAAATGAAATATCAATAAATCCCATTACTTAGTTTAGTGTACTAATTATTAAATAGATGTGTATCTGTATCGAATCTTTTCATTCGCGAGGAGCTGGATGAGAGGAAACTCTCATGTCCGGTTCTGTAGTAGAGGCGGGATTAATAAAAAACCATCAACTATAACCCTAAAAGAACTAGATTTCGTAAGCACCATAGAGGAAGAATGAAGGGAATATCTTGTCGGGGCAATCATATTAGTTTCGGCAGATATGCTCTTCAGGCACTTGAACCTGCTTGGATCACAGCTAGACAAATAGAAGCAGGGCGAAGAGCAATGACACGATATGCACGTCGTGGTGGAAAAATATGGGTACGTATATTTCCAGACAAACCTGTTACAATAAGACCTACGGAAACACGTATGGGTTCGGGGAAAGGATCTCCCGAATATTGGGTATCCGTTGTTAAACCAGGCCGAATACTTTATGAAATGGGTGGAGTATCAGAAACTGTAGCCAGAGCAGCTATCTCAATAGCTGCGTGCAAAATGCCTATACGAACTCAATTTATTATTTCAGGATAGGGATATAGAACTAAAGATAAACAAAAGGGGTATTGAGGATGAAAAAACAACCGCGGTTTTATTTATTTCCAGACAAACACTATTTCTTTTTTTCCTCATTCTTTGCATTGAAATAACAGATTCAAATAAAAATGATATGATTCAACCTCAGACCCTTTTGAATGTAGCAGATAACAGCGGAGCTCGAGAATTGATGTGTATTCGAATCATAGGAGCTGGTAATCATCGATATGCTCATATTGGTGACGTTATTGTTGCTGTAATCAAAGAAGCAGTGCCCAATATGCCTCTAGAAAGATCAGAAGTAATTCGAGCTGTAATTGTACGTACATGTAAAGAACTCAAACGTGACAACGGTATGATAATACGATATGATGACAATGCTGCGGTTGTCATTGATCAAGAAGGAAATCCAAAAGGAACTCGAGTTTTTGGCGCGATTGCTCGGGAATTGAGACAGTTGAATTTTACTAAAATAGTTTCATTAGCTCCTGAAGTATTATAAATAAACTATGATATAGTTATAGTGGGATATCTGAAATGGATTAAATTAATAGATTGTGTTTCACGCATATACTTTTAATAATTAATAATTGAAATTGAATAATTCAAAATAAAAAAACATGTTGATTATATCAAAATTAAGAAGCACCAATAATTAGAATTCGTCATGGGCAGAGACGCTATTGCTGATATAATAACTTCTATAAGAAATGCTGACATGAGTAAAAATGGAACGGTTCGAATAGCATCCACTAATATCACCGAAAACATTGTTAAAATACTCCTACAAGAAGGTTTTATTGAAAACGTTCGGAAACATCAGGAAAGTAACAAAGATTTCTTGGTTTCAACCTTGCGCCATAGAAGGACTAGGAAAGGAATATATAGAACTATTTTAAAACGTATCAGTCGACCTGGTCTACGAATCTATTCCAACTATCAAAAAATTCCTAAGATTTTAGGTGGAATGGGAATTGTAATTCTTTCCACTTCTCGAGGCATAATGACAAATCGAGAAGCTAGACTAGAAAAAATTGGAGGAGAAATTTTGTGCTATATATGGTGATCTTCCTCCGGTATCCTAATTTGATCTCTAACTTCCTATTTGTGAAATAGAGAGGAAAAGTGAGTTATATAACTCTTCCTCCATTAGTTGATGATATTTCAAGGGGTTACCTGGATGAAAGAACAAAAATTGATTCATGAAGGTTTAATTACTGAATCACTTCCCAACGGTACGTTCCGGGTCCGTTTAGATAATGAAGATCTAATTCTAGGTTATATTTCAGGGAGGATCCGACGCAGTTTGATACGGATACTGCCGGGGGATAGAGTAAAAATCGAAATAAGTCGGTATGATTCAACTAGAGGACGTATAATTTATAGACTCCGCAGCAAAGATTCGAGCGATTAAATGATTTTTGAAAACATTCCTTTGGTGAGAGATACAACTCGAAGCTAAAAAATAAAATACAAGAGACTTATTTTCTTCCAAGGAATAGATTTCAAATTAAGGTAAGGAGTGAGAAATATGAAAATAAGAGCTTCCGTTCGTAAAATTTGTGAAAAATGTCGACTGATCCGTAGGCGCGGACGAATTATAGTGATTTGTTCCAATCCGAGACATAAACAGAGACAAGGATAATCTTTCTTTTATAAAATTTCTCAAAGAAGGGCCATGTAAAAATAAAGGATCTGTTTTAACATGAAATGGATATCTCCGTATCTTTCTGTATATTTCTGATTCATATTTATGAGATGAAAAAATATGGCAAAACCTATACCAAAAATTGGTTCGCGTAGGAATGGACGTATTGGTTCACGTAAGAATGGACGTAGAATACCAAAAGGGGTTATTCATGTTCAAGCGAGTTTCAACAATACTATTGTAACTGTTACAGATGTACGAGGTCGGGTGGTTTCTTGGGCCTCCGCCGGTACTTCTGGATTCAAAGGCACAAGAAGAAAGACACCCTATGCTGCTCAAGCCGCCGCCTCAAATGCTATTCGTACTGCAGTTGATCAGGGTATGCAACGAGCAGAAGTTATGATAAAGGGTCCTGGTCTCGGAAGAGACGCAGCATTACGGGCCATTCGTAGAAGTGGTATACTATTAAGTTTCGTACGTGATGTAACACCTATGCCACATAATGGATGTCGACCTCCTAAAAAAAGACGTGTGTGAAAATAAGAATTAAACGGATTGCAAGAGAAATAAATGATTCAATGATCTGATCAAATAATAATATTTAGTATGGTTCGAGAGGAAATAGCAGAATCCACTCGAACACTACAGTGGAAATGTGTTGAATCAAGAGTAGACGGTAAGCGTCTTTATTATGGTCGTTTCATTCTGTCCCCGCTCATGAAAGGGCAAGCCGATACCATAGGTATTGCCATGCGAAGGGCTCTACTTGGAGAAATAGAAGGAACATGTATCACACGTGCAAAATCTGAG